GTAGACTCCAGCATGAAGCTTTTCTAAACGCCCTTGCGTGTAGTCCTTTAGGATTTCGTCGAAGAGGGATAGTTCCTCTAATTCTATGAATTTTTTTATAATAATCTTTTCTTCAATATCATTCAAAAAATTTTCGGAGGGCCCAGTATTCCAGCAATTCTTAACCCAAGATTCCATACTTTTGTTAAATGTAAATGAGAGCCACCAAGGCAAAAATACTATAGATGCAAGATATATAAGAGAAATAAAAGCTTTCTTTTTTGCCATTTGCCCGTTTGTAAATTTTGAAATGAATTCGGCTCATTCGTGTACTCTATTAGTTCTATTACATTACAGTTTATATCCCTAGTTTTTTTCTTTGTGATTAGGTATAGCGTTCGGTCCTTGAATTTAGAAAGAATTTATGGACAAAAATTTTTTCGTTGTGTCGTGTACATTTACTTTTTTTGTTCTAATCAGAGTTTGGCATAAACTTAGATTAAGTTTTGTTATAGAAAAAAGGGGAATTCTTGAGTTATCCTTTTTTCGTTACCTTTTGCTAAGAATAAGAAAGTTTTTACTTTTTTCAAAAAACTTCAATTGGTACACGCAAAAAATAAGCCAATTCCGCGGCTTTCTGTTCAATTTCTCGTAGAGAAAAATTCTCATCGATCCGAGTCAAGGGAATGCGCCCCTGGCCTCTGATTTCGATATAAAGTATAGGACGAGAAAAAAAAACCTCTTTAACTTCCATTCTGATGGATTGAATGTCTTTCATAGGGAATTGCAGGAGGATCCGCCGATTTTTTCCAGGGAAGCCCCAACGAAAAATACACACTATTCCTTCTTTTATATCGAATCGATCATAACCACTACCCACATTCCACGCAATTGTGCACCATAAATATGAACTAAAAAAAAGGCCTGCAATGCCATAGAAAGACATCACGATTCCTTGTGGAAAAAAAAGGATTTGCTGAGAGGGAAATAACGGTATAAAAAACCTATCAAAATAACTAGAAATTCCAACCAAAAAAAACCCTAATGAACCTAAAAAAAGGATAAAAGCCCAGCAGAAATTACTTAGTTTTCGAGACCCCGCTATAAGTTCTATCCATATCCAGTCTGATCGCCAACTCATACTATAACTAGACCTACTTGCATTGTATTGGAATTGGGAGGTAACATAACCCCAATAAATTTGACTTTAATTTTTTTGTTGCCGAAATAACCCTCATCAACTAGCACTATTATCATGTGAAGTTTTATGAGTAATTCATAACTTGCTTAGAGTTAAACTAAAAAATAACATCCCATATGAACGTATACGATTATATATATCCCCAGACATGTGGATATATTTACTTTATGTTTCAGAAATCTTACCTATTATTTATTTTCAAAAAGCTAGAAGTCATTTACTCATATATGATGTTTATGCATATGAGCTTCTACTCGTAGGAACCCGCGTATTATATTAAATAGCTTTTTGTGTTATGTTCTAAGTAAGCCTAAGTTAAAAAAAAAGATAGAAAAACGAAGATTTAACCCCATAAGATCTAAAAAATCTTGTTTTTTTGAACATGAAGAGATAAAGAAACCATAGCAATTGCCGGAAAGACTAAGCCCACTAAAGGCACAAAAAAAGCGGGTAAGTTGCTGATAGTTGTCATAGAATGGTTACCTCGATTTAATATTTATACCCGTTATAAAGATATTTTATACTTCATATATCATTATACTAGTATAATTATACTTAAGTGAGTATTGAATATATATACACGGACATATAAAATATAAGAGTATATTATATAGACTTAGATATAATATATATACTAAGGAATAAATATAATAGGGAGTAAAAATACTAATATATAATCTATTATAGTAAGCATATAAAAAAGCAATCTATTATAGTAAGCATATAATAGAATGGAAATAAAAAATAGGTTTATTCATCTTCATCTTTCTATATGAAAGATGATATATGATCATCTACTTCATTTATTATTTTAGTTATTTTTCTTATTGGTCTGTTTTATTTATTAAATTTTTTTTATAAAATTATAAAATGTAGAATTAATTTAAAAATAAATGAGGACTCTTACGTTTCTACTTGAATTTTCATTCAAAATAAAGCATGGAGTTGAAATAATTCACTCAGAACTCCCTTTAAAAGATTACGTGGTACGATAGGATCAAATAAACCCTTTTGGAATAAATATTCAGCTACTTGTGAACCCTCAGGTACTGTCTTATTCAATGTTTGTTCAATTACTCTTTTACCAGCAAATGCAATGTAGGCGTCGGGTTCGGCAATAATGATATCCCCTAACATACCAAAACTAGCTGTCACCCCGCCCGTAGTAGGAGATGTAAGGATTGCTACATAGAATAACTTTTTATTTGATTGATAATCATATAAAGCAGAGGATATTTTAGCCATTTGCATCAAGCTCAAACTTCCTTCTTGCATACGTGCTCCTCCGGAAGCACACACTAGAATAAGAGGTACAAATTG